AATTTTTCTAAGATCTTCTTGACTGTTATTCAAAAGGTCCGATAATGTATATATATCGGACCTTTTCAGGCAATTATAGACCCTGGGAGAAAATTCGGATTGATCAATAAAAATCGATTTCAATGCTATTTTTTGTTTGTTTTTTCTGAGTTTATCCAATTTCTCATGAAAAGAAAAAGGGGATAAAGGAACCTTGTGTTGATTGTCCTCTAAAGGTAAGTTTTCTTCTTCCTTTTGGAAAAAGGGAATACACAAATCAATCAAATTACGGAAGGCTTCACGAAGTGCTTCTTTCGGAGTTAAACTCCCATTTGTCCATATTTCGAGAAAGAGTATTTCTTGCTTTTGATTCCCATTCCCATACGAATGAATACTATGATTCACATTTCGAACAGGCATGAATACAGCATCTATAGGATAATTTCCATCTTGCAAGTTATGCGGCATTTTTAGAAGATAGCCGCGATTTCGCTTGATTTCTAATCCAATACATAAACTAATTGGTTCTGTCAAGCTAGCTATATGTTGTGTATTGTCGACGATTTCTACATAAGGCGGTAAGATGATATCTTGAGCAGTTACATCTCCAGGACCCCTGACACAAATAGACGCGTCACAAGTTCCATAGAGATCACTTCTCAATACAATTTCTTTCGAATTTATTAAAATTTCATGGACCGATTCTTGAATACCCATTATAGTAGAATATTCATGGGGGATGTTCTCAGATTTTACACGTGTGATACATGTTCCTTCTATTTCTCCAAGCAAAGCTCTTCGCATCGCAATGCCTATTATGTCGGCTTGGCCTTTCATAAGTGGAGACAGAATAAAGCGACCATAATAAAGACGTTTACTTTCTGTTCTTGATTCAACACACTTCCACTGTAGTGTCCGAGTAGATACTGTTACTTTCTCTCGAACCATAGTAATAATTTGATTTGATTGAATTTTTTATTTCTCTTGTTTCTCGTGAAATTTCTTCATTGTTCATTTCTACACGCGTCTTTTTTTCGGGGGTCTACAGCCATTATGTGGCATAGGGGTTACATCCCGTATAAAAGTTAATAGTATACCACTTCGGCGAATAGCTCGTAATGCTGCGTCTCTTCCGAGACCGGGCCCTTTTATCATGACTTCTGCTCGTTGCAGACCTTGATCCACTACTGTACGAATAGCTTTTGCTGCTGCAGTTTGGGCGGCAAAAGGTGTCCCCCTTCGCGTACCCTTGAATCCACAAGTACCGGCCGAGGACCAGGAAACCACCCGACCCCGTACATCTGTAACCGTGACAATGGTGTTATTGAAACTTGCTTGAACATGAATAACTCCCTTTGGGATTCCACGTGCACTCTTACGCGAACCAAGACGTACATTCCTACGCGAACCGGTTCTCGGTATAGCTTTTGCCATATTGTATCATCTCCTAAATATATGGATATATCCATTTCATGCCAAAAGAGATTCTTTTTTTGTAAATTGAGTCCTTTAGCAAGTCTGATTAGCCTTGTCTTTGTTTATGTCTCAGGTTGGAACAAATTATTCTAATGCGCCCCCGCCTGCGGATTAGTCGACATTTTTCACAAATTTTTCGAACAGAAGCTCTTATTTTCATATTTGTTATTCCTTATCTTAATTCTGAATCTATTTTTTGGTAGAAAATAAGTTTCTTGCAATTTTTCATCTCGAATCGTAGTGAAAAAAAATAACCTAATCTTTCGAATCCTTGTTTCGGAGTCGATAAATTATACGTCCTCTGGTTGAATCATAACGACTTACTTCAATTTTCACTTTATCCCCCGGCAGTATCCGTATAAAACTACGTCGGATCTTTCCTGAAACATAACCTAGAATCAGATCCTCATTATCTAACCGAACCCGGAACATGCCATTGGGAAGTGATTCGGTAATTAAACCTTCATGAATCCATTTTTGTTCTTTCATTCCAGGTAAAGTCCCCCTCAAGTATCAACTAATGGAGAAGAAAGGATATTAGACCGCCCATCCTTTTTATTTTTTTTACTATTACAAATAGGAAGAGTTTTCGTATTCAATTTGGATATTAAAAGGATTACCATATATAACACAAAATTTCTCCTCCGATTCCTTCTAGTCGAGCCTCCCGGTCTGTCATTATACCTCGAGAAGTAGAAAGAATTATAATTCCCATCCCACCGAAAATTCTAGGAATTCGTTGAGAGTTGGAATAGATTCGTAGACCCGGCCGACTAATCCGTTTTAAATTTAAAAATTTTCTATAGGGTCTTTTCCTATTCCTTCTATGTCGCAGGGTTAAAACCAAAAAATCCTTGTTTTTTTCTCGATGTTTTCGGACATTTTCGATAAACCCCTCTCGGAAAAGTATTTTAACAATATTTTCGGAAATATTTGTAGATGCTATGCGAACAACCCTTTTTCTATCCATATCACCATTTCGTATAGAGGTTATTATCTCAGCAATAGTGTCTCTACCCATGATGAACTAAGATGATTGGTGCTTTCAAATTGTATAGAATCAACATGTTTTTCTGTTTTTATTGGTTTTGAAATAGGAATTTTTCAAGGTGTATACGTGAGACACAATATTACGAATGAATTTAGTTCTTAATCCATTTCTGCCAAATAAATCAAAGATGTTACAATCTTATCTTATAATACCTCGGGAGCTAATGAAACTATTTTAGTAAAATTTAATTGTCTTAATTCCCGGGGAATTGCACCAAAAATTCGAGTTCCCTTTGGATTTCCTTCCTGATCAATCACAACTGCAGCATTGTCATCATATCGTATTATCATACCGCTGTCACGTTTTAGTTCTTTACAGGTACGAACAATCACAGCTCTGACTACTTCTGATTTTTCTAGGAGCATATTTGGTACCGCTTCTTTGATCACACCAACAATAACGTCACCAATATGGACATATCGGCGATTACTAGCTCCTATGATTCGAATACACATCAATTCTCGAGCCCCACTGTTATCCGCCACATTCAAATTGGTCTGAGGTTGAATCATGTCAATTTTTTTGTCTATTCTTACAATGCAAAAGATGAAGAAAATAAAAGAGATATTGTTTGTAAAAAAAAAACACAAACCTTTGTTTTATTCCCAAAACTCGTTTTTGTTGGTTCTACATTTTTAGACCGAAATAAGAAATTGAGTTCGTATAGGCATTTTTGACGCTGCTATTAAAATAGCTCTTCTAGCGATATTTTCACTTACTCCACCCATTTCATATAGTATTCGTCCCGGTTTCACAACAGCTACCCAATATTCAGGGGATCCTTTCCCCGAACCCATACGTGTTTCGGCAGGTCTTACTGTAACCGGTTTGTCTGGAAATACACGGACCCATATTTTTCCACCACGGCGTGCATTTCGTGTCATTGCTCGTCGACCCGCTTCGATTTGTCTAGATGTGATCCAAGCAGGTTCAAGTGCCTGAAGAGCATATTTACCGAAACAAATATGATTACCCCGGTAAGATATTCCCTTCATTCTTCCTCGATGTTGTTTACGGAATCTAGTTCTTTTGGGGTTATAGTTGATAGTTGGTTCGAAATTCCATCTCTACTACAGAACTGGACATGAGAATTTCTTCTCATTCAGCTCCTCGCGAAGAAAAGGATTGAAAATTGAATTTCTATTAATTTGAATGGATATTCGAACGTTTTTCGAAAGAATTTTCGAAATAATAGTTTTTCTAACGTTTTAATAAATCTTTAGTTTCTTTTGTCCTTTATCCAAGTCAAAGAATCAAAGAAAAAAGCTTTCGCGGGCGAATATTTACTCTTGCAATCTCTATATTTAGTCGTAGCGCTTGGTCCTCACTTCTCAGAATAGATGAATTGCTTTCCGGTTCATTTCGCCATCCCTACTAGTGAATGAGTAAGATTCGTTTGTTCAAAAAAATCTTTTTCATTCACAGGTCCCATCGTTCCCACCGCTTCGTACTTAAATGGTTAGGCCAGAATTCTACAACGGAGCTCATAACACAATTTATTTTTGAGTCAACCCTCTTAGTCTTTATTGGCTCTAAGCTCTTGATTTTCTTAATATATCTTAATATATGTTAAGATTAACAAGGATTCCTTTATTCCTTTATAATTTCATTATCGATCAATAAATTTGTATTGATGCTTTATTACACTGTCTTTTCTGAGAGGATTCATAGACCTTACATATTGGAATTCTATATCATAGATATTCTTTTTATCCCTTTCTCTCATTCTTCCATTTTTCGCACCTTTCTTCTGTATTTTGTTTTAAACTTAGAATTCAAGTTTATTCAAAAAAATTGCAGTTGCTACAAAGATATGAATGATTTATCATATCTTAACTGGTTCTTTAGATCCAGATAATACGAAGTGATGAGTTGGCTTTCATACTACCGACCCTAAAAAACCAACGAGTCACACACTAAGCATAGCAATTATATCACAAAGTCGATCGACTTTTTATTCAATCCTATAGAATTAAGAATTAGTTTGATTGACCAGAAAAAGAATGAAGGCCCTCCTTTTTTTCTTCAATCTATGCATAGACGAGAAAAACAATTCAAGTTTTCTTAGTCCTTTTCCTTGTCTAGAAAAATCCAAATTTTGATGCCTAATACCCCATAGATAGTCCGAACTATATAGGAACAATAATCAATTTTAGCGCGAATGGTTTGTAGGGGAGCCCTACCCTCTCTGATCCATTCAACACGTGCAATCTCTTTTCCGTCGATACGCCCTGCAATTTGTATTTGAATTCCTTTTGTGTCTGCTTGTTCAGTTAATTCAATGGCCTTTTTCATTGCTTTTCGAAATGAAACTCTATTCTTTAATTGTCCAGCTATAAATTCTGCAAGAATATTAGGGTTTCCATAAGGTTTTGCAATTCTTGTGATAGCAATATTAAGTTTTCGGTTCACATAATGAAATTCTTTTTGTAGATTCATCTGTAATTCTTCTATTCCTCGCGGTCGACTTTCAATCAATAACTTTGGGAATCCC